AGCCTGGGATAGCATTTTACTTGCTCAAGTAATAAGGGGTTCCGTGTTAATAACCCAATCAATTCTTAGAAAATATATTATATTACCGTCATTGATAATAGCTAAAAACATTGCCCGTATGTTATTATTTCAATTTCCTGAGTGGTCCGAGGATTTAAAGGATTGGAATCAAGAAATGCATATTAAATGCACTTATAATGGTGTTCAATTATCTGAACTAGAATTTCCAAAAAATTGGTTAATAGATGGTATTCAGATAAAGATCCTATTTCCTTTTTGCCTGAAACCTTGGCACAGATTTAAACTACAACCCTCTGATAAAGATCCAATGAAAAAAAAGAAAGGTCAAAAGGATGATTTTTGCTTTTTAACAGTTTGGGGAATGGAAACTGAACTACCTTTCGGTTCTCCTCGAAAACAGCGTTCATTTTTTGAGCCTATTTTTAAAGAGCTAAAAAAAAAAATAAAAAAACTGAAAACGAAATTTTTTATAGCTTTAACAATTTTAAAAGAAAGAACAAAATTGTTTCGAAAAGTCTCAAAAGAAACAGAAACAAAAAAATGGATCACTCAAAGCATTCTATTTCTAAAGGAAATAGTAAAAGAATTCTCAAAAATAAATACAATTTCATTTTTGGGGTTGAGAGAAATATATGAATTGGGCGAAACTAAAAAGGATTGGATAATCAGTAATAAGATGATTCACGAATCATCCCTTCAAATTCAATCTACGGGGTGGACAAATTATTCATTAACCGAAAAAAAAATAAAAGATCTGACTACGAGAACAAACACAATCAAAAATCAAATAGAAAAAATTTTAATTATAAAAGACAAGAAAAACGAATTTCTAACTCAAGAAATAAATATTAGTTCTAACAAAATAAGTTATCAGGATAAAATAGTAGAATCGTCAAAAAGATTTTGGCAAATATTAAAAAGAAGAAATATTCGATTAATCCGTAAATTCTATTTTTTTATAAAATTTTTCATTGAAAAGATATACATAGATATTCTTCTATATATCATTAATTTTCCAAGAACCAATACACAACTTTTTCTTGAATCAACAAAAAAAATGATTGAGAAATTCATTCACAATAATGAAGCAAATCACAAAAGAATTAATAAAACAACTAAAAATACAACTCATTTTATTTCAACTATAAAAAACTCACTTTCTTCACTTTCTAATATTAGTATTAGAAATAAAAAGGAAAAAGCTTTTTGTGACTTATCCTCCCTCTCACAAGCCTATGTATTTTACAAATTATCACAAACCCAGTTTATTAGTTTTTATAAATTCAAACCTATCCTTCAATATCGTGGAACATCTCGTTTTCTTAAAAATGAAATAAAAGATTATTTTGAAGAACAGGGGGTAGCTCATTCCAGATTAAAACATCAATTAAAACATCATTATGGGTTAAGACAGAAAATCTTTTGGCATTCTGGAATGAATGAATGGAAAAACTGGTTAAGGAGTCATTATCAATACGATTTATTTCAGAGTAGATGGCTTAGATTAGTACCAGGACAATGGCGAAATAGAGTCAATCAACACTATCTGGCTCAAAATAAAGATTTAACAAAATGGGATTCAGATGAAAAAGAAAGATTAATTCATTACAAAAATGATTTTCAAGCGAATTCATTACTGAATCAAGAATATAAACTTGTTCAAAAACAAAAATATAAAAAATCGAATTTTAAAAAACACTATGGATATGATTTTTTATCATATAAATCTATTAATTATCAAGATAAGAAGGACCCGTATGCTTATGCATCACCATTACAAGTAAATAAGAGGGAAGAGATTTCTTATAATTACAACATGGATAAACGAAAATTTTTTGATACACTGAGGGATATCCCTATCCATAATTATCTAGGAGAAGACGATATCCTAGATGCTATGGGGAAATCGTCGCATAGAAAGTTTTTTAATTGGGGAATTCTTCATTTTTGTCTTAGAAATAAGGCCGATATTGAGTCCTGGGTCGATACCAGTACCAAGAGTAACAAAAATATTAAAGCTATGGTTAATAATTATCAAATAATTGAGAAAACGGACCTTTTTTATTTCACAATTTTTCAAGATCAAGAGAGCAACCCATCCAATAAAAAAAGAAGCCCGTTTGATTGGATGGGAATGAATGAAGAAATACTAAGTCGTCCTATATCGAATCTGGAACTTTGGTTCTTCCCAGAATTTGTGCTGCTATATAATGCATATAAGGTTAAACCATGGATCATACCAATAAAATTACTTCTTTTAAATTTTAATGGAAATGGGAACATTAATAAAAATATTATTGAAAATAAAAAAAGGGACCTCCTTATAGCACTGAATGAAAAAAAAATTATTGGATTAGAGAATCGAAATCAAAAAGAAAAAGAACCCATAGGTGAAGGGGATCTTGTATCAGATGCACAAAAACAAGGAAATTTGAAATCCGTTCTCTCAAACCAAGAAAAAGATGTTGAAGAAGATTATGGCAAATCAGACATAAAAAAACATAGAAAGAAAAAGCAATACAAGAGTAACACAGAACTAGAGCTTGATTTCTTCCTAAAAAGGTATTTGCGTTTTCAATTGAGATGGGATAATTCTTTAAGTCAAAGACTAATCGATAATATCAAAATATATTGTCTCCTGCTTAGACTGATAAATCCAAACGAAATTATTATATCCTCTATTCAAAGAGGAGAAATAAATCTGGATATTTTGACGATTCATAAGGATTTAACTCTTAGAGAATTAATGAAAAAAGGAATATTGATTATCGATCCAGTTCGTCTGTCGGTAAAAAATGATGGACAATTTATTCTATATCAAACTATAAGTATTTCGTTGGTTCATAAAAAGAAACACCAAATTAATCAAAGATACCAAGAAAAAAACTATATTGACAAAAAGAATTTTGATGAATCTATTGCAAGACATCAAAAAATGACTGAAAATAAAGACAAAAATCATTATGATTTGTTTGTTCCTGAAAATATTTTATCCCCTAACCACCGGCGAGAATTGCGAATTCTAATTTCTTTCAATTCAAGGGATAAAAATGGTATGCATATAAATCCGGTATTTTTAAATAATGTAAAAAACCGTGGTCAAGTTTTGACTAAAAACAAAGATCTTGATAGTGATAAAAAGAAACTAATTAAATTAAAGTTCTTTCTTTGGCCCAATTATCGATTAGAAGATTTAGCTTGTATGAATCGCTATTGGTTTAATACTAATAATGGCAGCCGTTTCAGTATGGTAAGGATACATATGTATCCGCGGTTGAAAATTCGTTAAGGGTACATTTTCCCATATATTATGTACCGTGCCGGGTATATGAAAAAAAAAATAACAAATAGATGGGCACAAGGATTGTCTTACATTTCATTCTGATACATGATACTAATTGAATGACATACATATCAATTAGATCGACAAATGAATCAACAAAATCCTCTTATTTGAACTCTAAAAATTTCTCTATCTATCACTCTTTTGTATCCCTATACGAATCAAATGGAAAACCAGATTGATTAATTTTATTTGAAAAAATTATAAAGTTCATAATGAACTTAAAATCATTGTGTATATCAAAATGACTGGTATTATTATTACTGATCAGTAAAATTCACATTCAAAAAAAGGGGGAGAGAATATTTTGTTTTATGGTAAAAAATTCATTCATCTCAGTTATTTTTCAAGAAAAAAAAGAAGAAAACAGGGGGTCCGTTGAATTTCAAATAGTCAGTTTCACCAATAAGATACGAAGACTTACTTCACATTTGGAATTGCACAAAAAAGACTATTTATCCCAGAGAGGTCTACGTAAAATTCTAGGAAAACGTCAACGACTACTGTCTTATTTATCAAAGAAAAATAAAATACGTTATAAAGAATTAATTAGTGAGTTGGATATTCGGGAATCAAAAAATCGTTAATTTGCAAATTTTGAATTAGTCGATTTAGTAGATTTTAATTTTGATGTGCTTCTTTTCGTTTTCAACAATTCATGTAAGAATGAATCCAGGAAAAACTTATGAATCTATCAGCTACAGAAAAAGACCTTATGATAGTCAATATGGGACCTCAGCACCCATCAATGCACGGTGTTCTTCGTCTCATCGTTACTCTAGATGGTGAAGATGTTGTTGACTGTGAACCAATATTAGGTTATTTACACAGAGGAATGGAAAAAATTGCGGAAAACCGAACAATTATACAATATTTGCCCTATGTAACGCGTTGGGATTATTTAGCCACTATGTTCACGGAAGCAATAACCGTAAATGGACCAGAACAATTGGGGAATATTCAAGTCCCTAAAAGAGCCAGCTATATCAGAGTAATTATGTTGGAGTTGAGTCGTATAGCTTCTCATCTATTATGGCTTGGACCTTTTATGGCAGATATTGGTGCACAGACCCCCTTTTTCTATATTTTTAGAGAAAGAGAATTAGTATATGATCTATTCGAAGCTGCCACCGGTATGAGAATGATGCATAATTATTTTCGTATCGGAGGAGTGGCGGCCGATCTACCTTATGGCTGGATAGATAAATGTTTGGATTTCTGCGATTATTTTTTAACAGGAATTGTTGAATATCAAAAACTTATTACGCGAAATCCAATTTTTTTAGAACGGGTTGAAGGGATAGGCGTTATTGGTGCAGAAGAAGCAATAAATTGGGGTTTATCCGGCCCAATGCTACGAGCATCTGGAATCAAATGGGATCTTCGGAAAGTTGATCATTATGAGTGTTACGACGAATTTGATTGGGAAATCCAGTGGCAAAAAGAAGGAGATTCATTAGCTCGTTATTTAGTCCGAATCAGTGAAATGACGGAATCCATAAAAATAATTCAACAGGCCCTGGAAGGAATTCCGGGGGGTCCCTATGAAAATTTAGAAATCCGAAGCTTTGATCGAGAACGGGATCCAGAATGGAATGATTTTGAATATCGATTCATTAGTAAAAAACCCTCTCCCACATTTGAATTACCGAGACAAGAACTTTATGCGAGAATGGAAGCCCCAAAGGGAGAATTAGGAATTTTTCTGATAGGGGATCAAAGCGGGTTTCCTTGGAGATGGAAAATTCGCCCGCCGGGTTTTATCAATTTGCAAATTCTTCCTCAGTTAGTTAAAAAAATGAAATTGGCTGATATTATGACGATACTAGGTAGCATAGATATCATTATGGGAGAAGTGGATCGTTGAAATGATAATTTATACGACAGAAGCACAAGATATCAATTCTTTTTACAGATTGGAATCTTTAAAAGAGGTCTATGGGATCATATGGATGTTGGTCCCTATTTTGACTCTTGTATTGGGAATCACAATAGGTGTACTAGTAATTGTATGGTTAGAAAGAGAAATATCTGCAGGAATACAACAACGTATTGGGCCTGAATACGCTGGTCCTTTGGGAATTCTTCAAGCTCTAGCAGATGGAACAAAACTGCTTTTCAAAGAGAATATTCTTCCATCTAGAGGAAATACTCGTTTATTTAGTATTGGGCCGTCTATAGCAGTTATATCAATTTTACTAAGTTTTTCGGTAATTCCTTTTAGCTCTCGCCTTATTTTAGCCGATCTCAATATCGGTATTTTTTTATGGATTGCCATTTCAAGTATTGCTCCCGTTGGACTTCTTATGTCAGGATACGGATCAAATAATAAATATTCCTTTTTAGGTGGTCTGCGAGCTGCTGCTCAATCGATTAGTTATGAAATACCATTAACTCTATGTGTTTTATCAATATCTCTACGTGCGATTCGTTGAAATAGAAACCTTTACCTTTATTTTCTCTATTCCTTTCGTTCTAGAAAATAAGTTGAATGGATTGAATAGATATCCTCCTTTTTATTATCCTTCAGTTTAGGTTGATAAACTAAATTAGATAGTTATATATGAGTGAAAGAAAGCAGCTTATAAATTTGCAGTAAATTAAACAAAAAAATTGAATCTCATTTCCTATGTACAAGAGTTAAGTGGAAGAAAACGTAAGCGGAAGAAATCTTTACCCCAAGACGGGTTGATTAGTCAATCTAGCTTGAAGCGGGCTCAAAAGATCAACCGTATAGAGTTTTAGCTATCCTTTGTATGGATTCTCATACATGTATTGCTAAACAAACGGGGGATTGAACAAAAAAATGAGTGGATGGTTAGGAACACCAAAATACACAAAGGATTAGTAATTGAGATTATATAAATTATAAAAAGAAACTTCTGGATAACATAAAAAGAATACTAATTGGGGCTTTAAATTCGTAGAAATGACTAGGCAGTACTCCCCACGATTCCGGTCCAAAGTATGCTCCTATCCGCCGATTAAAGTAATGACTATCAGGAACGAAAAAATCCTTTACTATTTTTTAGTTTAAGCCCCCATTTGTGGTTTTCTCAGATCCGAAAGAAGAATAGGAACGAAAAAGAAACAATAAAGAATAAAAATCTTTTTTTTTATTCTTTCTTTCATATATATAGAGACCTAATCCGTGTCATGATTTATGAGCTAAGGTAATGTTTCACTTTTTTCGTAATCAAAAACAATGGGTTGAAATATCGATTGATATTCTACAAGAAGTATTTTATTAAAGGCTTAAGTTATTACTCAACAAATAAAAATTGAAATTATTAAGGGGCGAGATCAATTCAGAAGCACCTTTTTTTATTCTTTCAGAATATAGCAGACAGAATTCCATTGGTATAATTTTGGACCTTCCAATCCATTTTTTCCCTATCTATTCTACAACCATATGAAGATAAATAATACGGATTCGGTCCTTAAATTTATTTGTGACCCGAGAGGAGCCGTATGAGGTGAAAATCTCATGTACGGTTTTGGACTAGCGATGGAAACAGTGATGTTATCATCGACTATAATTATCTAACAGTTCAAGTACAGTTGATATAGTTGAGGCGCAATCAAAATATGGTTTTTGGGGATGGAATTTGTGGCGTCAGCCAATAGGGTTTATCGTTTTTCTAATTTCTTCTCTAGCAGAATGTGAGAGATTACCTTTTGATTTACCAGAAGCCGAGGAAGAATTAGTAGCAGGGTATCAAACCGAATATTCAGGTATAAAATTTGGTTTATTTTACGTTGCTTCCTATCTAAATCTATTACTTTCTTCGTTATTTGTAACAGTTCTTTACTTGGGGGGTTGGAATATTTCCATTCCGTACGTATTCGTCCCTGAGCTATTTGAAATAAATAAAATGAATGGAATCCTTGGAACGACAATTGGTATCTTTATTACATTAGCTAAAACTTATTTGTTTTTGTTTATTTCTATCGCAACACGATGGACTTTACCTAGGTTAAGAATGGACCAATTATTAAATCTTGGATGGAAATTTCTTTTACCCATTTCTCTCGGTAATCTATTATTAACAACTTCTTTCCAACTTCTTTCACTGTAAAGAAAAAAGAATATGAGATTCATGACTTGGTTCAAACAAGAGAAAGAAACAAACATCAAATTATTCATAGATATTCACGATATGTTCCCTATGGTAACTGGGTTCATGAATTATGGCCACCAAACGGTCCGGGCCGCAAGGTACATTGGTCAAGGTTTCATGATTACCTTATCCCACGCAAATCGTTTACCCGTAACTATTCAATACCCTTATGAAAAATTAATCACATCAGAGCGTTTCCGCGGGCGAATCCATTTTGAATTTGATAAATGCATCGCTTGTGAAGTATGTGTTCGTGTATGCCCTATAGATCTACCTGTTGTTGATTGGAAATTTGAAACGGATATTCGAAAAAAACGATTGCTTAATTACAGTATTGATTTCGGAATTTGTATATTTTGTGGTAACTGTGTTGAGTATTGTCCAACAAATTGTTTATCAATGACTGAAGAATATGAACTTTCTACTTACGACCGTCACGAATTGAATTATAATCAAATTGCTTTGGGCCGTTTACCAATGTCAGTAATTGACGATTATACAATTCGAACAATTTTGAATTTGAATTCGATTCAAAAAAAAAACTAAGTAAGTAAACCTACTATTCTATTAAAGAAAAATTCCCAATTCTTTTAAGGTTCCGTTTTGGTTTAAGTTAAAAAGATGTTTGGTTTGAAAAAAAAAAAAAAGAATGAGTCCTTTCCTTTGTTCAATAAATAAAAATTCAATTACAAATTAACTGGTTGATAAGAATTTCGGATTCATTTTTATTTAAAATCTATTAATATATTCGTAATTATTTTGAAATATATAGTTTCAAAAAAAATACCCCCCTTTTCTTTTGCTTTTGAACAAACAAAAAAAGAATCAAAAACGAAACTGTCCAATAATTGTACTTATAGCAATTCACACTTAATAGATTAGTATTTTATTCAATTAGGAACGTATCATAAAAAAATTCCTGGTCGGGTCAATAAGATCATGAAAAGCATTTTGATTTATTTATCTCTTATTTTACACAGAATGGATTTGCCTGGACCAATACACGATTTTCTTTTAGTTTTTCTGGGATCGGGTCTTATATTAGGGGGCCTGGGGGTGGTATTACTTACCAATCCAATTTATTCTGCCTTTTCATTGGGATTGGTTCTTGTTTGTATATCCTTATTGTATATTCTCTCAAATTCTCATTTTGTAGCTGCTGCCCAGCTCCTTATTTATGTAGGAGCCATAAATGTTTTAATCCTATTTGCTGTGATGTTCATGAATGGTTCAGAATATTATAAAGATTTTAATCTGTGGACCATTGGGAATGGCCTTACTTCGTTGGTTTGTACAAGTATTCTTGTTTCGCTAATTACTACTATATTAGATACATCATGGTACGGGATTATTTGGACTACAAGATCAAACCAAATTATAGAGCAAGATTTGATAAGTAATAGTCAACAAATTGGAATTCATTTAGCAACAGATTTTTTTCTTCCATTTGAATTCATTTCAATAATTCTTTTAGTTGCTTTGATAGGCGCAATTGCTGTGGCTCGTCAATAAAAAATCTTTCTAACTAGGAATAGCAAGCAATCAAAATTAAACTTTTTTCTGTCTTATCGCATCTATTTTCTTTGAATTCTATTTGAATATTGATCGTGTATAAAATATAAATTAGTTTATTCGATATATTTCCAATATATTCTTTTTTTTGTTAGATGCTAGTCAATCAAATCCGTTGAATTATTGTTCATATTAAAATGAATCGAAATTGATAAGGAGTTGGTCAATGATGCTCGAACATATACTTGTTTTGAGTGCCTATTTATTTTCTATCGGTATTTATGGATTGATCACGAGTCGAAATATGGTTAGGGCCCTTATGTGTCTTGAACTTATACTGAATGCGGTTAATATAAATTTTGTAACATTTTCTGATTTTTTTGATAGTCGGCAATTAAAAGGAAATATTTTCTCAATTTTTGTTATCGCTATTGCAGCCGCTGAAGCGGCTATTGGATTAGCTATTGTTTCCTCGATTTATCGTAACAGAAAATCAACGCGTATCAATCAATCAACTTTATTGAATAAGTAATATTAATAATATTAAATTATAGGATTCACCAATTTGAATTAACATGTCCAATATGGTGGAATCTACATCATGTTTTTGAAAACGTAAGAAATCAAAGTATCTTGGTCCTTTCTTATGAGTTGATCCCGAAGGAAATTGATTAGAAAATTTCTGGTAAATCGTTGATTCATCTGGTGTTTAACTATACTGATTCATTTACAAGTTTACTAGATTGAAATTTTATGATGTTCAAAAATTTATAGATCCCATGTCACATTCAGTAAAAATTTATGATACATGTATAGGGTGTACTCAATGTGTCCGAGCCTGCCCCACCGATGTGTTAGAAATGATACCTTGGGATGGATGTAAAGCTAAGCAAATTGCTTCCGCTCCAAGAACGGAAGACTGTGTTGGTTGTAAGAGATGTGAATCCGCTTGTCCAACGGATTTCTTGAGCGTTCGAGTTTATTTATGGCATGAAACAACTCGAAGTATGGGTCTAGCTTATTGATACGTTCCAGAAAACCAAACCCCCACTTGAATACATTTTGAATCCATTTGATTTTTTTTACTGAAAAAACCCGTGCTCAAAAAAAACCTTTCTGAGCACGGGTTTTGTTTTTCTGGTCCAAGTGTATCTTGTCTTTACCACGAATTATTTTCCTTGGTTAACAACAATTGTAGTTTTACCGATATCTGCGGGTTCTTTAATTTTCTTTCTTCCTCATAGAGGAAATAAGCTAATTAAGTGGTATACAATGTGTATATGCGTATTCGAACTCCTTCTAACAACCTATGCATTTTGTTATCACTTCCGATTGGACGATCCATTAATCCAGCTGGCGGAAGATTATAAATGGATAAATTTTTTTGATTTTTACTGGAGATTGGGAATAGATGGACTTTCTATAGGGCCCATTTTACTGACAGGATTTATCACCACTTTAGCGACTTTGGCAGCTTGGCCAGTTACTCGAGATTCGCGATTATTTCATTTTCTGATGCTAGCAATGTACAGTGGTCAAATAGGATCATTTTCCTCTCGAGATCTTTTACTTTTTTTCATCATGTGGGAGTTCGAATTAATTCCCGTTTATCTACTTCTATCCATGTGGGGGGGAAAGAAACGTCTATACTCGGCTACAAAATTTATTTTGTACACTGCAGGGGGTTCCATTTTTCTATTAATAGGGGTTTTGGGTATCGGTTTATACGGTCCTAATGAACCAACATTAAATTTTGAAACATTAGCTAATCAATCATATCCTGTCGCACTGGAAATAATATTCTATATTGGATTTCTTATTGCTTTTGCTGTCAAATCGCCGATTATACCCTTACATACGTGGTTACCAGACACCCACGGGGAGGCCCATTACAGTACTTGTATGCTTCTAGCCGGAATTTTATTAAAAATGGGAGCATATGGATTAGTTCGGATTAATATGGAATTATTACCCCATGCTCATTCCATATTTGCTCCCTGGTTGATAATAGTGGGTACAATGCAAATAATTTATGCAGCTTCAACATCTCTTGGTCAACGGAATTTAAAAAAAAGAATAGCCTATTCCTCCGTATCTCATATGGGTTTCATAATTATAGGAATTGGTTCTATAACTGATACGGGACTCAACGGAGCTATTTTACAAATAATATCTCATGGATTTATCGGTGCTGCACTTTTTTTCTTAGCAGGAACGAGTTATGATAGAATGCGTCTTGTTTATCTCGACGAAATGGGCGGAATGGCTATTTCGATTCCAAAAATCTTTACGATGTTCAGTATCTTATCGATGGCTTCTCTTGCATTACCGGGCATGAGTGGTTTTGTTGCAGAATTGATAGTCTTTTTTGGAATAATTACCAGCCAAAAATATTTTTTAATGCCAAAAATACTAATTACTTTCGTAATGGCAATTGGAATAATATTAACTCCTATTTATTCATTATCTATGTTACGTCAAATGTTCTATGGATACAAGTTATTTAATGCTCCAAGTTCTTATTTTTTTGATTCTGGACCTCGAGAGTTATTTGTTTCGATCTCTATCTTTTTACCAGTAATAGGTATTGGTCTTTATCCGGATTTCGTCCTATCATTATCAGGTGAGAAGGTCGAAACTATTTTATATAATTATTTTTATAGATAGTTTTCATGAATACAACAAAAAATCAAAAAGTAATCCTATTTTTTTTTTAATTGTTCGTTGTACAATGAAAAAGAAAAAAAAAAAGAAAGAAGTCTTTTTTCTTCTCTTAAATTTAAGTTAAGTAAAAAAGGTAAAAGAATTAAAAAAAGTGAATTTTAATCAGGCATCTTTGGCTTTTGTTAGAACCTTTTGAATCACTCCACTACTTGATTCAAAAGGTTCTTGACAGCTTACAAAAGGTTTTCTTATATATACGCTGTCCTGTGTTAGTATTTGTTAGGCTTAGCCTCTATTATTATTATTCAATTCAATTAGATGTTAATGTAAATGAACCATAACTATGTAAACCTATTCCTAATAGATTCACCCCAAAATAGCATATCCAAATTATAAGAAATCCCATAGAAGCCACAAGGGCAGAATTTACACCTTCCAAATTTGTATTTGTTCGGGTATGTAAATAAATCGCGAATACGGTCCAAGTAATAAATGCCCAAGTTTCCTTTGGGTCCCAATTCCAATATGATCCCCACGCCTCATTAGCCCACACGGCTCCCGAAAGAATTCCTATGGTTAAAAAGATAAACCCGAGACTAATAATACGATAACTCCAACGATCCAATTGTTGAGTCAATTGATACCTGTAATAATTTTGAGAAGAAAGAAAATAAGTGTTTAGTAAAACATTGCTTCTTTCATTCATGTATTGGATTTTGCCAAACGAAAATGACTGATTTAATAAATTATTGTTTTTATCAATAATCTTTATGGCTTTTCGAAATGTAATGACTAGAAGAGCTACTGATAATAATGATCCACATAAAAGAGCTGCATAGCCTAATATCATCATGCTTACGTGCATCATTAACCACTGGGATTGGAGAGCGGGCACTAATATTGCGGATTGATGCATTTTGGCTAAAAGACCCGAAGTGGCAAAGCCTTGGGTAAAAATAGCACTTGGTGCGGTTATTGCGCTTAAATTATTTTTACGCTTTTTATTTTTAAATTGAAAATAGGAAACCATATGAATAAAGGAGAAACCCCATGAAAGAAAGATTAATGATTCATATAAATCACTTAATGGGAAATGCCCTGAATAAATCCAACGGGTGACTAATAATCCTGTTATACCGAAAAAGGTAACTACCATGCCCTTTTCTGATGAATTATATAGTCCTACGACTTCATCTACTAATAAGAATAAGTTTAAAAAATGAATTGTAATTACAATTGAAACGACTGAAAAAGATATATGAGTTAATATATGTTCTAAAGTTGAAAAAATCATAAAAATTATGAAAAAAGCGAGGGTTTCAGATTTTATGGAATGGAAATCAGGAATTAAATTCATTATAGGACTTATTCTATCTCTTTTAGAAGATACTATGCCGCCACTCGGACTCGAACCGAGATGCTCTAGCACTGCTTCCTAAGAGCAGCGTGTCTACCGATTTCACCATAGCGGCTTGTTCGAAATCATAATACCCCATTTTTTATTCAATCGTCGAGATTGAAGGTGAGGGGGGCAATTCAATGTAAAATGTCAAATTTTTTAGGAAGCATTTAATTTTAATTGATCAATAAAAACTCATTGAAATAGCAATTTGAAGGTTCAACAGGATTTTTTATTATTTATCGTATCATTTTCATTTTATTTAATTATCCTTTTTTTTAGTTATTATTTCTATTTTATATTTAATTAGTTCGTCAATAGGGATTCTTTAGTTTGTGTTTTCCTAAACTCCTTTATTGGAATTAAACTAACTAGTTCTAACTTCAATTCATAGATAAAATGAAACAAAAAGATAAGGGGTTCTTTATCATTTTCATTTTTAAATTTCTCATTCTTTTGAATGATTTTTATGAATCTATAAAAAAAATGCTTATCAATTGAATGAATAAATGAATGAAAAAATATTATTTTTAGAGATCACAATTTCAGCACCACATCCAACAATTTCAAAGGATTGATGTAATTTTGTATTAATCGTTAGGATTTTGCGTTTTAAGGATTTATCAAACCAACTAGATATTGGTTGTACACGTTACGTTATATAAAAAGCGTTTTGATTCCTGTCATAATTGTACCATACTTCGAAAAAGTATTTCGAATTTCGAATTCTAATGTCTTGATTCATCTTATTATACAAACATCGGATTTTCTTAGATCACTTAAAATTGATAGATTTTTTATATATCTACTAAATTAGAAAGGGGATTTTCTCAATTGGGTTGAAATGAAAACAAGGGAAGGATATATAGTAATGCAGAGAAATAATGATTTATATAGTTACAAAATTTAAACTTAATGAATTAGTTTCGACAACCCATTTAAAGCTCTTATACTTATATATGTGTTCCGCTATAGATATAGTATAAATATAAAAATTATTAGTATATTATTTAATTATTTATTATTATAAATATTATGAATTGAATATTATAAAATAACAAATTATTATAACACTAACCTAACAAATAGGCGATGGGGAAAATAAGAATCCCCACCTCCGGAAATAAAAAAAAAAAAGATATTTACAAATTCAAAAAGGAAACCCTTTGTATCTTATTCGAGTTAAACCGATTCAGATTACTCCAAATTTATTTGTTGTACAAAAAAACTTTTTGAATTACCCGTAGAAAGAGATTTCGCTAATGAAAAAGCTTTCAACGCCGCCCGATATCCTTTCTTTTTCCAAACATTTTTTCGAATACGCTTTTTTGATGTAGAAGTACGTTTTTTTGGAACTGCCATTCAAAAAAAAGGTTATTCAGTGCTATAGTTGGATGTCAAAGACATCTATGTTTAAAACAAAAGGATCGGTCTTTTTATGTCATTATTTATATATTCCTATCCATTTTATGGATTATAATTATATATATAATACTATACAAAAAAAAATGAATAGAGATGGAAAATCACATAAAATGCTTCTATTCTAGAACAAAAAAAATATGATATAACCTTTTTTTATTTATATTCCATCCACTAATCCATAAAAAGAGGAATTTTTATTTAATTTATTGGTACCTTTCTTTTTTATATCTACATTAAAATCTATAGGATAAATTAGGATCTAGATCTAGTATGATATATAAATCGAATTGATGAAATCAAAACAACGTAAAAAAGTCTTTCCTTTTCTATCTCTGCCTATTTTTTTGTCGTCCTACATTTATTTAAATTTTATACATCTCCTTTTATACACGAAAAATACATCAAAATAAAAAGTGTAAAAAACCATTTTATCTTTATCTACCTGTGCAAACTTGAATTTTTTTTCTATTAATTGGTAATTCGTCAAGCTCGAAGAGAGAGTATGCCCAATTCTC